ACCACAAAGAGAAAGTGTACCTAATAAAAAAGCGGTTTTGGTAATTGGGATATGTTTTGTTAAACCCCCCATATAAACCATATTTTGACTTTTATTTGGAGAATATCCAACAAGAGTTTCCATTGAATGAATAACGGATCCGGATCCTAAAAATAATAATGCTTTCGAATAAGCATGAGTAATCAAATGAAATAAAGCACTTCGATAAGACCCCATACCTAGAGCTAACATCATATAACCCAATTGAGACATTGTGGAATAGGCTAAACCTCTCTTAATGTCTTTTTGAGCAAGGGCAAAAGTAGCCCCGAATAATATTGTTATTACTCCTACCAAAGAGATGAAATTCATTATGTGAGGGATGACTATGAAAAGAGGAATAAGCCGAGCTACAAGAAAAATGCCCGCAGCTACCATAGTAGCAGCATGTATAAGAGCCGAAATCGGAGTAGGCCCCTCCATGGCATCCGGTAACCATACATGAAGGGGAAATTGTGCAGATTTAGCAACCGCACCGGAAAATAATAGAACGGCACAGAAAGTAACAAATAAAAAATTGACTTCATTATTATTATTAGAAATCAAGTTATTGAATATTTTGAATAAATCTCGAAATTCGAAACTCCCTGTTATCCAATAAAAACCTAAAATTCCTAATAATAAACCAAAATCCCCAACACGATTAGTTACAAATGCCTTTTGGCAAGCATTTGCAGCAACAGGCCGTGTGAACCAAAACCCTATTAACAGATATGAACACATTCCTACCAATTCCCAAAAAATATAAATTTGTATCAAATTAGAACTAGTAACTAATCCTAACATAGAAGTACTGAAAAAACTCATATAAGCATAAAATCTCAAATATCCTTGATCATACGACATATAATTATCACTATAAATAAGAACCATAATTCCAATAGTAGTGATTAATATTGACATAATAGAAGTAAGCGGGTCGATCAAGTAACCGAATTCTAAAGAAAAATCATTATTAATGATCCAAGACCATACATATTGATAGATAGAACTGCCATTTATTTGCTGAATAAACAGATTGATCGAAAAAATCATGACTATACTTAACAAAAAAACACTTTGAAAAGCCCACATACGGCGAAGACTTTTTGTTGCCGACGGAAAAAGAAGAAGTCCCGCTCCTATTAACATAGGAACTGGAAGTGGAAGGAAAGGTATTATCCACGAATATTGATATGTCTGTTCCATAAAAAAGTTTTTTATTCTTAATTGATTGTTTCCGATTTACCGGATCCTACCCCCTTTCAATTTCAAAACAAAAGGGGTCAATAAAAAAATCAAGAGATGTACTAACTTAAAGATATTTTTCGAATTTTATATATTATCTGGGTCTTTCCAAATTAAATATTAAAATAAAGAAGTTACAATTGGGCAAATGACATGACCTACTTGCTCATAAAAAGCGAATTTAGTTATTAACTAAGATTTTTCTTAAAATAACGAAAATACAAAATTTCATTATTATTAAATAACTTTATATTCATAAATTAATGATAAAAAATTACACTAAAAAGAAATAGGATTAACTAAGGTACAATTTTTGTACAAATCTCGCTTTTTAGTCAGTTTGTTCCAAATCATTAACTAGTTTCAGTATGAAACTGATTGATTAGTTTCCGTTTCAATAAAAAAACATTTATAGGAAACGCTATAATATCTAACATTTTATATTTTCTATAAGATTTAAAGATTTATTTTTATATTTATCAAAAAAGGGGGTAATTATCAAAAGGGGTAAAATAAAATCAAATTTAATAAAAAAATAACGAAGATTTTTTTTAACAAAACGTGTATCTTTTAACGGATTCATTACTTTAATTACTAGTTTGATTCGAATTTTAAAATGGAATTTCGAAGTATTCTTTACTCAAGTTTGACCAATTAATAGAAAAATTAAAGTTTTCATTAGGCTTTTCATTAGGCAATGGGTTCTTAAATCCTTCGGTCTATTTTATGTAGAAAAAAATTTAATTATATTTTTATAGTAAGATTTTGTACGATTTTCGCATATTTTTTATCTATATATATATATTTTTTTTTTTGTTTTCTCTAGATAATATATATTATATTATCTAATAATTATTATTCTCTAGAAAATAACTAGATAATGAATATATTCGTTTTGACCAATAGATGTCTTTCACATCCAACTATAACAACGAGTAACCTCTTAATTTTTAAATGGCAGTTCCAAAAAAACGTACTTCTCTATCAAAAAAGCGTATTCGTAAAAATATTTGGAAAGGGAAGGGATATTGGGCAGCCTTAAAAGCGTTGTCATTAGGTAAATCTCTTTCTACCGGAAACTCAAAAAGTTTTTTTGTGCGACAAAAAAAGTCATAAAATAAAACATTGGAATAATCCGAATATAAAAACAGGCCCATTTCATTCTTAATAGGAAATCAACAAACCTATTGTTTGTGGCTAATCAATATGAACTAGAACTCGCTTCGCTATTAGG